TTTCTAAAATACCCAATATATGTTTTACATCGTCTATGTCAAAATCTTCAATTTGCATAAGATCTTCGTGACTTTTATTCAAAAGATCTGATAATGTATGGATATTAGACCTTTTGAGGCAATTATAGATCTTAGGAGTCATTTCGGATTGGTCAATAAAAATGTATTTCAATGGGATTTCTTTTTGATTTTTTCTTAATTTAGTCAATCCATCATGAAAAGTAAAAAAGGGTAAAGTAATGTTGTGTTGCGCTTTTTCTAAATGTAAGTTTTCTTCGTCTGCATGGAGAAAAGGAATAAATAAATCAATCAAATTCCGCGAAGCCTCATGAAGTGCTTCTTTAGGAGTTAAACTGCCGTTTGTCCATATTTCGAGAAAAAGTATCTCTTGCTTTTCATTCCCATTTCCATAAGAATGAACGCTATGATTTGCATTTCGAACCGGCATGAATACAGCATCTAGAGGAAAACTTCCGTCTTGAAAGTCTTTTGTCGGTTTTATACGATAGCCACGATCTCTCTCGATTTGTAATTGAATACGCAAATCAATTGGTTCTGTTAGGCTAGCGATATGCTGTGTATTATCAATGATTTCCACAAAAGGCGGTACGATGATGTCTTGAGCAGTTACATATCCAGGACCCTTAACACAAATAGACGCGTCACAAGTTCCATACAGATTGCTTCTCAATACAATTTCTTTCAAATTCATTAAAATTTCATGTATTGATTCTTGAATACCAGCTATAGTAGAAAATTCGTGTGATATTTTCTCAGATTTTGCACGTGTAATACAGGTTCCTTCTATTTCTCCAAGTAAAGCTCTTCGAATCGCAATGCCTATCGTATCAGATTGGCCTTTCATAAGTGGAGACATAATAAAGCGTCCGTAATAAAGACGCTTATTATCCTTTCTTGATTCAACACATTTCCACTGCAGTGTCCGAGTAGATATTGTTACTTTCTCTCGAACCATAATAATATTGTTATTGTGAATTCCTTGAATTATTTATTTCTCTTGAAATCTCTTCATTATTTATTTTTTACACACGCCTTTTTTTAGGGGGTCTGCATCCATTATGTGGCATAGGGGTTACATCCCGGACGAAAGTTAATCGTATACCACTTCTTCGAATAGCTCTTAATGCTGCATCTCGTCCGAGACCAGGACCTTTTATCATGACTTCAGCTCGTTGCATGCCTTGATCCACTACTGTCCGAATAGCATTTCCTGCTGTGGTTTGAGCAGCAAAAGGCGTTCCTCTTCTTGTGCCTTTGAATCCACAAGTCCCAGCAGAGGACCAAGAAATTACTCGTCCCCGTACATCTGTAATGGTCACAATAATATTGTTGAAACTTGCTTGAACATGAATAACTCCTTTTGGTATTTTACGTCCATTCTTACGTGAACCAATGCGTCCAGTTCTGCGTGAACCAATGCGTCCAGTTCTGCGTGAACCAACTCGTGGTAAAGGTTTTGCCATATTTTATCATCTCATAAATATAAGTCAGCGTTCTATGGATATATCCATTTTATGTCAAAATTGATCTTTTCTTTTTTTTTCCATCGGATCCTTTAGAGTGTTCTCGCTTAGAAAGATTATCCTTGCCTTTGTTTATGTCTTGGGTTGAAGCAAATTACTATAATTCGTCCGCGTCTACGTATCAGTCGACATTTTTCGCAAATTTTACGAACAGAAGCTCTTATTTTCATATTTATTATCCCTTAATTTTTGAATATACATACTTTTTTTTGAAGAAACTAAGTTTCTTTAAATTTTGAAATCTTAAATTCTATTCCTAGGAAAGGCGAAAGGACTTTTAGGGTATTTGAAACCTATTCTTTTCTCTTTTTTTTTTTAACAAAAAAATAAGAAGTCTGGATCGAATTCGTATACCAAAAAGATTACCATATATAACACAAGATTTCTCCACCAATTCTTTCGACTCGAGCTTCCCGGTCTGTCATTATACCTCGAGAAGTAGAAAGAATTACAATGCCCATCCCACCCAAAATTCTAGGAATTTTTTGATAGTTAGAATAGATTCGTAGCCCCGGCCGGCTGATCCGTTTTAAATTTATACTAGTTCTATAGGGTCCTTGCTTCTTCCTTCTATGGCGTAGGGTTAAAACCAAAAATTTTTTGTTGCCTTCCTGATGTTTCCGTACATTTTCAATAAAACCCTCTCTTAAGAGTATTTTAATAATGTTTTCGGTAATGTTAGTAGCTGCTATTCGAACGGTTCCTTTTCTATTCATGTCAGCATTTCGTATAGAGGTTATTATCTCAGCAATAGGATCCCTACCCATGATAAACTAAAATTTTTATTTTTCTCTAGTTTTAATATAATCAACATACTCTTGTTTTTTGTTTTTGTTAATTAATTAGTTAATCTCTCAATTTTCAGTTTCTTAATTATTTATTTAATTAAAGGTATATCCGTGAAACACAATTTACTAATTAATTTGATTAATTCTATTTCGTCTTTATTCAACTAATTCAAATACTATAACTAAAATATTAAATACTATAACTATCTCATGGTCTCCTCTTAATCTGAAATTTTTTATCTTATGTGGTTTAATTTTTTATCTTATAAGACCTCAGGTGCTAATGAAACTATTTTAGTAAAATTTAACTGTCTCAATTCCCGGGCAATTGCGCCAAAAATTCGAGTTCCTTTGGGATTTCCCTCTTGATCAATGACAACTGCAGCATTGTCGTCATATCGTATTATTATACCGTTATTACGTTTAAGTTCTTTAGAAGTACGTACAATTACAGCTCTGATTACTTCTGATCTTTCTAGAGGCGAATTGGGTGTTGCTTCCTTGATCACAGCAACAATAATGTCACCGATATGAGCATATCGTCGATTACTAGTTCCTATGATGCGAATACACATCAATTCGCGGGCTCCGCTGTTATCTGCTACATTCAAATGGGTCTGAGATTGGATCATATCATTTTTTTTATTGTTAGTTAAATGCAAAGGAAAAAAAAGATATATTGTTTGTCCAAAACAAAAAAAGAAACTTCCACTCCTTTTTTTGAGTATACAAAAGGTCTTTTTCCTTTGGTTCTATATGTCTATTTTGAAATTAGGAATTGAGTTCGTATAGGCATTTTGGATGCTGCTATTGAAATAGACTTTCTTGCTATATTTTCTGCTACGCCCCCCATTTCATAAAGTATTCTACCTGGTTTAACCACAGCTACCCAATATTCCGGAGATCCTTTCCCTGAACCCATCCGTGTTTCCGTAGGTCTTAAAGTAACGGGTTTGTCGGGAAATATACGTACCCATATTTTTCCACCGCGGCGTGCATTTCGTGTCATTGCTCGTCGCCCCGCTTCTATTTGTCTAGATGTAATCCAAGCGGATTCAAGTGCTTGAAGAGCATATCTTCCAAAACAAATCTTATTTCCTCGAAAAGCTATTCCTTTCATTCTTCCTCTATGTTGTTTACGGAATCGGGTTCTTTTTGGGTTATAGTTGATGGTTATTTCTCAATTCCATCTCTACTACAGAACCGGACATGAGAATTTCTTCTCATCCAGCTCCTCGCGAACAAAATGATTAAAAAAATAGACATGTCTTTTATGAATACGAAAAACAAAAAAATAATATATTAAATCATTGTATTCTTTTCAATTTTTACTTAATTTACTTAAATTTATTTATTTTTTTAATCTATTTCTTACTGATTAGATCTATTTATTTTTTTAATCTATTTTTTATTGATTAGATCTATTTATTAGTATTAGAATCTTATATTATTCGAATAGGATTTTAGTAGAATCGAATATTAGTAGAATAGAAATTTGTATCTATTTGTATATATTACAATCTATATTCTATTTTCTAGTTCTAATAGTTATAGATCGAATAGTTCTAGATAGAAATCGAAAAAATTGTCTATAATTACTGTCTATAATATAACTAGAATAATTTTTTCGATTTTTTTTGATAATCTTGTCTTTGTTATTTGTTATAAGTTTGTAACAAATTTTTTTAGATATTCTAATTAGGATATCAGATTCATCAAATTTAGCAATTAAAAAGAAAAAGAATAAAAAAAATCTTCGCGGGCGAATATTTGCTCTTCCTTATTTAGTCTTTCAATAGTTATTTTATTTGAAGAGGTAACCCATGATCTCTCATAATAAAATAAAAGGATTGTCTTCGGGTTCCTTTCGCTATCCTCCCAATAAATCATTAAGATTTGGTTTCATTAAAATCTTATGTATTTACAGGTTCCATCGTTCCCATCACTTCTCCAGTAATGCTTAGGTCTTAATTTTCCAATGGAGCCTCTAATAAAATTTGTTCTTGAGTCAATCTTCTCAGTCTGGATTGACTCAAGGCTCTTGATTTTTTGTTTTATCAACGGAGTAGTTTAATTTTCAAATTTTAAATCAATTGGTATTGATGCTTTACTACATTAGCTTTTCTGGGATGACTTATAGACCTTACATATTGGAATTCTCTATCATTGATATTCTTTTTCTTTCTTTCAACCTTCCACTTATCCGCTCCGCATAATTTTCCATTTTGATTTCTAAATCATAATCAGGTTGGTTTTCTTTTGTTTGTGCAAAAAGTATTTTAATTGCTACAATGATATGACCAATATATCATATCTTGACTCTTTTTTTATATCCAGATAATGCAAAGTGATGAGTTGGTTATTAGTTTGTATACTTATTAGTTCATACTCTGGTCAGTCCTTTTTTTTTTATCCGGACTCTAAAAAACCAACGAGTCACACACTAAGCATAGCAATTATATCAATAAATTTTTTTATTTAATTTTATTCAACCCTATAGAAATAGAATTAGACGAATTAGAAATAAACGTATATAGTTAAATTATTAATATTAAATGAATTATATAGTGTGAAATGAAATTCGAAATTATTAAATTTTTAATTATTAATATTTAAATATATATCTATAGTTAATAGTTAATAGAATTCGACTTGCTTCTTTTTGTTT